AACCAAGCACCCCCCATGGGTTCTATACCCGATTCATAACTAGAAAGCTTCTCTGGTCCTTCACTAATCGGGGCTAAAAGCCCTGAAATCCAAAATACCAAAATAGGAATAAGGCTTGCTATTATTAGAAATGTCCAAAAAATATCATATTCGTGAAGCAGGAACATAAATGTACTCCCATTAATGTGGAATAGGCAGAACTGAAATTAGTCAATTCAGTTGGCATTGTCAATTTATCCAGAACTTCTCTCTTTTTCTCGGTGAAACAAGAATCTCTTTTGCTCAAACCAAAGAGCGCTTACTTTAGCTTTTGTTTCTTTTGTGCCATGTCTTCCTTAAGGATTCATCCAAAGGAATCCCCACTATCTTTCTTTTAGATTTCCATTCTATTTAGATATGGTATAGACCTAATTCTTATACAAAGAAAACTCTTTTGCTTCACTTTGTCTCGTTTTCTCTAGAATCTCTAGAAAAAAGAATTGCTCTATCCTTTATTTAAGGATAGTCAGAGACTATTAAATAAAAAATAAAATACTTACTACTAATTAGATTAGAACCTAATTAAAATAGGATTACGCAGCCTAATGAGGAATAATACTAAAAAAAAAAAAAAGAACTCGATTTTAGAATTATGAAACAGAATATCCTGTTTTGTTATTTACTCTTTCTTTTTATTTTCTTTCGATTTTTTCTATTTAAAGTAGATCTATTTAGATAATGTATATTTTTACATAATGTATATTATAGTAATATACTTCAAACAAAATAGGAATTCGTAAAATGGAGAAAATCGTTGCAGTCATTATAGTAAAGTTTAGGGACTTAGGGCATATCCTATTTTATTTGAAGAAGGATGGAATTCAAATCAGATAAGGGATCTTTCCTTCTATTGATTTGATCGAAATTCTTTTTTCTTTTCCTGTCTCTATGATTTTCGATAAATGAGCCTATGGTAATGCTTTTATCTCTATTCTAGGGCGCAAGCGACCGTCGAGTCTATAAACAAGTACTAATAAGGAAAAGAAAACTATACTAAAGGAAACATAGGATATCCATCCTAAAATCTAAAAAAAGACATATATATTAGTAGGGCTATACGGATTCGAACCGTAGACCTTCTCGGTAAAACAGATCAAACGGATTATTATCGAAATGATTCGAACTGTTTCAAAGACCCAACATGCATTTTTCTGCATTGGGCTCTTTCATCAACTGATGTAAAGATCAGTTAATCCGCCATAGTTTTTCTTTACGGAAAGATAATAAGATGGCTCCCTGTGCTCTGATTGATTTATTTGTATTATGATCTATCTAGGAGCAATACCAAAGTGTTTCAAAGGAGGATTACCTTGACTTAGGTCTGCCTCCGGCCTAAATTAAATCAACCTAAGTGAAATGGAGTCTCTATCGTTCCGCTGCAAGAGTTGACTATGAGACTTCATACACCTTAAAGTTCATAGAACGAAAAGAAGTTTTTTGGAGGCCCTTATCCTCATTAAGCCTAACATTGAGTGGGCTGGATATTTACCTTATCAACTAGCAAATCAATAGGGGTTCTATTTGATTAGGCACCAGAATTGGCACCCGAATCGGACTGAACCGACTGTTTGTCAGGCTACTGTTCTCCTATTCTCTCGAATCCATGAAGTAAGACATTGATTTTGCAATAAGGTCAATTATGTTCATTGCATAATAAATTCCCTTGAAAAGCATTGGCGCACGTGTAAGCGAGTTGCTCTACCGAACTGAGCTATAGCCCTTGTCAGAGATATCTTAACATATAGATAATTTCTTGTCAAGATGAATATTCTGTAATGCCATAGGATATCCCTTTGATCTATTTACTATATACCAATAACGGAATACCATACCAATAATGGAGCGGTATTGCTTATAAAAAGGATTCGATCTATAATCGATCGAAGTAATGTGGCTTCTTTTGTGATGATAAATTGCCTACTTAACTCAGTGGTTAGAGTACTGCTTTCATACGGCGGGAGTCATTGGTTCAAATCCAATAGTAGGTAGGTAGGTAGAAAAATTACTAGATAGCATTGGACTTACTTCGCTTCGCTATCTAATAACTTTTTCTACCCTTCTATCCTTTTTCTTTGTATCAACGAAACCTTTGGATTGTCTTCAATTGGATGGGGGAATCCAATTGATAGCCTCGACTCGTATCCTAGCCCGTTTGAGAGCTAGCTTTGCTTCAACCAATTCTTTCGTACCCTCAGCTCTACTCAAGTTAGCTTCGGCTATTTCAAGTGCCTGTTGAGCTTCTTCTGGATCAATGTCACTACCCAGTTCTGCATCATTTCCTAAAATAATGATCTCATTATTAACGATTCTTGCAAAACCACTCCACAGAACCGCTGTTAACCATTGGTCGTTGAGGAGGCGTATTCTCAAAGGACCCATATCTACAGCTGTGTTAATGGGGGCGTGGTTTGGTAATACACCAATTTGGCCGCTATTAGTAGATAAAATGATTTCTTTCACTTCACAATCCCAAATAATTCGTTTAGGAGTCAGTACATAAAGATTTAATTTCATTTCTTCAATTTGTTCTCCTCTTCTAAGTTTATAGCTTTCGTGCTAGCTTCATCGATGTTCCCCACCAAATAAAAAGCCTGTTCGGGTAGGCCATCTAATTCTCCGGAAAGGATTAGTTGAAACCCCCTAATTGTTTCTGCAAGACTAACATACTTTCCTGGAGAACCGGTAAAAACTTCTGCCACAAAGAACGGTTGTGATAAGAACCGCTCAATTTTTCGTGCTCTTGCTACAGTTAAACGATCCTCCTCCGATAATTCATCCAACCCAAGAATTGCAATAATGTCCTGAAGTTCCTTGTAACGCTGTAAAGTTTCTTTAACTCTTTGCGCAGTTTCATAATGGTCCTTGCCAACGATCCGAGGCTGTAACATAGTTGAGGTTGAATCTAAAGGATCTACTGCGGGATAAATACCCTTGGAAGCCAATCCTCTGGAAAGTACGGTAGTAGCGTCCAAATGTGCAAATGTTGTGGCAGGAGCAGGGTCGGTCAAATCGTCCGCAGGTACATAAACAGCTTGGATCGAAGTTATCGATCCCTTGTTGGTAGAAGTAATTCTTTCTTGTAAAGAACCCATTTCTGTACTAAGGGTAGGTTGATAACCCACTGCAGAGGGCATTCTCCCTAATAAGGCGGATACCTCCGATCCTGCTTGAACAAAACGAAAGATATTATCGATGAATAAAAGCACGTCTTGCTTATTAACATCTCGGAAATATTCTGCCATAGTTAGGGCAGTTAAACCAACTCTCATACGAGCTCCCGGCGGTTCATTCATTTGTCCATAGACTAGAGCTACCTTTGATTCCTCAATATTTTTTTCATTAATTACTCCAGATTCCTTCATTTCCATATAAAGATCATTTCCTTCACGAGTCCGTTCCCCTACTCCGCCAAATACGGATACGCCTCCATGAGCTTTAGCAATGTTATTGATTAATTCCATGATGAGTACTGTTTTACCTACTCCTGCCCCCCCAAATAGTCCGATTTTTCCTCCACGCCGATAAGGAGCTAAAAGATCGACCACCTTAATACCTGTTTCAAAGATAGATAATTTCGTATCTAACTCAATAAAGGCAGGCGCAGATCTATGAATAGGGAATGTTGCACTAGTATCTACAGGACCCAAATTGTCAATAGGCTCCCCAAGAACGTTAAAAATTCGTCCGAGAGTAGCTCCACCGACCGGAACACTAAGAGGAGCTCCTGTGTCAATCACTTCCATTCCTCTCATCAACCCTTCTGTAGCACTCATAGCTACAGCTCTAACTCGATTATTTCCTAATAATTGTTGTACCTCACAAGTCACATTAATTTGCTTATCGGCAGTGTCCCGACTCTTGACTATCAAAGCGTTATAAATATAAGGCAACTTGCCCGGAGGAAAAGTGATATCCAGCACGGGTCCAATAATTTGATCAATACGCCCTGCATTTTTTTCTTCAATTGTGGAAACCCCGGGACGCGAAGTAGTAGAATTGGTTCTCATAATTATCACATAATTCTAAAAAAAAGGAATTTGTCGAAATTTTTCTTTTTTTTTCTTGTTGAATAATGCCAAATCAAATAAAAAAATATCCAAAAATCAAAAAGGAAATGAATTAGTTAATTCAATAAAAAAGAAAAGGGGACTAGCACTTGATTTCGTTGCCTAAGCGAATCCCATTCACTCGTTTACTCATGGAATGAGTCCGGTGGAAAGTTCAATCAATCTTTTTTTCATAGACATTTTTCCTTTTGTCAAGGATCTTTGCCTCTTCCACTTTCCTGTCTAGGACTTCGATATACAAAATATATACTACCGTGAAGCATAGATTGCTGTCAACAGAGAATTTTCTTAGTATTTAGGTATTTAGATTCAAAATAAGAAAAGGGCCTATTAAGATAAGAACTTATGAAATTGTAAAATAAGGATTAAGGGATTAGTTTGGGTTGCGCTATATCTATCAAAGAGTATACAATAATGATGGATTTGGTGAATCAAATCTATGGTTTAATACTGAACCATGTTAACTTACCATAACAACAACTCAATTCCTATCGAATTCCTATAGTGGAATTCCTATAGGATAGAACGTACACAGGGTGTACGCATTATATATGAATGAAACATATTCATTAACTTAAGCATACTCCCTTTTTTATTTAATGAGTTGATATTAATTGAATATCTTTTTTTTTTTTTAAGATTTTTGCAAAGGTTTCATTTACGCTTAGTCCATATCGAGTAGACCCTGTCGTTGTGAGAATTCTTAATTCATGAGTTGTAGGGAGGGACTTATGTCACCACAAACAGAAACTAAAGCAGGTGTTGGATTTCAAGCTGGTGTTAAAGATTATAAATTGACTTACTACACCCCGGAATACGAAACCAAGGATACTGATATCTTGGCAGCATTTCGAGTAACTCCTCAGCCCGGGGTTCCGCCTGAAGAAGCGGGGGCTGCAGTAGCTGCGGAATCTTCTACTGGTACATGGACAACTGTTTGGACTGATGGACTTACCAGTCTTGATCGTTACAAAGGACGATGCTATCACATCGAACCTGTTCCTGGGGAAGACAGTCAATATATCTGTTATGTAGCTTATCCATTAGATCTATTTGAAGAGGGTTCTGTTACTAACATGTTTACTTCCATTGTGGGTAACGTATTTGGTTTCAAAGCCCTACGTGCTCTACGTTTGGAGGATCTACGAATTCCTCCTGCTTATTCAAAAACTTTCCAAGGTCCGCCTCATGGTATCCAAGTTGAAAGGGATAAGTTGAACAAGTATGGTCGTCCTTTATTGGGATGTACTATTAAACCAAAATTGGGATTATCCGCAAAAAATTATGGTAGAGCATGTTATGAGTGTCTACGCGGTGGACTTGATTTTACCAAAGATGATGAAAACGTAAACTCACAACCATTTATGCGCTGGCGAGACCGTTTTGTCTTTTGTGCCGAAGCTATTTATAAAGCACAAGCCGAAACCGGTGAAATCAAGGGGCATTACTTGAATGCGACTGCAGGTACATGCGAAGAAATGATTAAGAGAGCTGTATTTGCGAGGGAATTAGGGGTTCCTATTATAATGCATGACTACATAACTGGAGGATTCACCGCAAATACTAGTTTGGCTCATTATTGCCGCGACAACGGCCTACTTCTTCACATTCACCGAGCAATGCATGCAGTTATTGATAGACAGAAAAATCATGGTATGCATTTCCGTGTATTAGCTAAAGCATTGCGTATGTCTGGGGGAGATCATATCCACGCCGGTACAGTAGTAGGTAAGTTAGAAGGGGAACGCGAAATGACTTTAGGTTTTGTTGATTTATTGCGCGATGATTATATTGAAAAAGATCGTTCTCGCGGTATCTTTTTCACGCAGGACTGGGTATCCATGCCAGGTGTTATACCGGTGGCTTCAGGGGGTATTCATGTTTGGCATATGCCAGCTCTGACCGAAATCTTTGGAGACGATTCCGTATTACAATTTGGTGGAGGAACTTTAGGACATCCTTGGGGGAATGCACCAGGTGCAGCAGCTAATCGGGTGGCTTTAGAAGCCTGTGTACAAGCTCGTAACGAAGGGCGCGATCTTGCTCGTGAAGGTAATGAAATTATCCGAGCAGCTTGCAAATGGAGTCCTGAACTAGCCGCAGCTTGTGAAGTATGGAAAGCGATCACATTTGACTTCAAGCCGGTAGATACCATCGATTAAGTAGATAAAACTAGATATAAAGAAGGTCTAAATAAAAAAGAAGCGAAATAGAAAGAGAATAAATGAGTTACGAAATGCAGTAATTCTTCTTTATTCTTCTAATTGATTGCAATTAAATTTGGCTCGATCTTTTAAAAGATCGAGCCAAATTTAAATATATCTTGATACGATCATGAGACTTGACAAATCGAGATTCTTCTATTCTATATATCTAGAATATAGAAAGGTATAATACAATAAACAAATACAAATCAAAATAGAGTATTATCATACGATAATGGAACCAAATACGCAGTATTTGCAGAAAAGAGTCTTCATTTATTGGGAAAGAATCAATATACTTTTAATGTCGAATCGGGATTCACTAAGACAGAAATAAAGCATTGGGTCGAGCTCTTCTTTGGTGTTAAGGTAGTAGCTGTGAATAGCCATCGACTACCCGGAAAGGGTAGAAGAATGGGACCTATTCTGGGACATACAATGCATTACAGATGTATGATCATTACCCTTCAACCGGGTTATTCTATTCCACTTCTACTTTTGAAATTTTAATTAAAGGGTATTCTGAAAGAGGTATTTCTTTCATTTTCACAATTGCTTTCTTTTGAATCCAATTTCAAGTTCGATTAGAAAGATAGAAAGGCCATGAGAATGGAAAAAGAAAAATATAATTATCCATTCCATTCATTTTTTAGAGATATAGAATACTTTTCTATCATTTTTTAGAGATATAGAATACTTTTATAGAATACTTTAGTTAGTATTATTTATCTATAAAAAATCTTTTTTTTGCAAACTCAAAAATACAATAGTCAATATTCCTTATAATAGATATACTTAATTATATCATAAGAATCTTAAGATATATTTTGAATAGATAGAAATAGTAAATTGGAATTGAGACACCTATTCTATGACAGATTTAAACTTACCCTCTATTTTCGTGCCTTTAGTAGGCTTAGTATTTCCGGCAATTGCAATGGCTTCTTTATTTCTTTATGTGCAGAAAAATAAGATTGTCTAGAACCGACGGGGCCAAATTTGCTCAATGTATTTCCAGGATGATAATACAACTATTTTTTAGTGTAAGTAATATATTAATATGATAGGGTATGTAGCTCTTTCTACACACAAATGAAAAACGTCTATTGATGCAGATATAGGCTACGAGCATAAATGCATACATATGCGTAGCCGAGTATAGCGAGTTTTTTTAAGTGGATCCAGGAATTTTTTTGAATAGAAAGTCAATGTATCTAACCAATTATTTCACAGGAGTACTAGCTGCTGAAGGCGATTTCAGAATCAAAAAAAGTAAAGTCAAAATCATTTAGCTTATTCTCTCAATTTCAATTAACCGCTGCTGGATTTAGTATATCTAATATGAATTGGCGATCAGAACACATATGGATAGAACTTCTAAAAGGTTCTCGAAAAAGAGGTAATTTTTTCTGGGCCTGTATTCTTTTTCTAGGTTCATTAGGATTCTTAGCGGTTGGGGCTTCCAGTTATCTTGGTAAGAATATGATATCCGTACTTCCATCTCAACAAATTCTTTTTTTTCCACAGGGGGTCGTGATGTCTTTCTACGGAATCGCGGGCCTATTCATTAGCTCCTATTTGTGGTGCACTATTTTGTGGAATGTAGGCAGTGGTTATGACCGATTTGATAGAAAAGAGGGAATAGTGTGCATTTTTCGTTGGGGATTCCCTGGAATAAAACGTCGCATCTTCCTTCGATTCCTTGTGCGGGATATCCAATCAATTAGAATTCAGGTTAAAGAGGGTCTTTATCCTCGTCGTATCCTTTATATGGAAATACGTGGCCAGGGGGTCATTCCCTTGACTCGTACTGATGAGAAGTTTTTTACTCCACGAGAAATTGAACAAAAAGCTGCCGAATTGGCCTATTTCTTGCGCGTACCAATTGAAGTATTTTGAGTACCAATTGTAAGGGAAGGGTATTTTCGAGTATTTATCTAAAGGAAGGAACAACCGAGGATAAGAGAAAATTGCTTCTAATTTGTTTTGTCCAAGTGAGATATATGGCCTAATATTCTTCCCTTTTCATATGAAAGAAAGGGCTTTTTTTTTATTCTATTTCTCTATTCCACTCCATTTAGATCTAAGAAAGAACCCAATACAATGAAATTCCACTATACAAAAAGAGAAATAGATACAAACACAAGGTCTTAAACCTTATTATAGAATTTTTGCTTCAAAAAAAAAAGAAATATCATATAGAGTCAACGAATGAAGCGGATTCATTAACAACTCAATTTACAGATCAAAAATGAAAAAAAAGAAAGCATTGCCTTCTTTCCTATATCTTGTATTTATCGTACTTTTGCCCTGGGGAGTCTCTTTCTCTTTTAACAAATGTCTGGAACTTTGGATTAAGAATTGGTGGAATACCAGGCAACCTGAAACTCTCTTAACGGATATTCAAGAGAAAAGGATTCTAGAAGGATTCATAGAATTAGAAGAGCTTTTTCTCTTGGACGAAATGATAAAAGAGAAACCGAAGACACATGTACAAAAACTTCCTATAGGAATACACAAGGAAATAATACAATTGGCCAAAATAGATAATGAGGACCATCTCCATATCATTTTGCATTTCTCAACAAATATAATCTGTTTGGCTATTCTAAGTGGTTCTTTTTTTCTGGGTAAAGAGGAACTTGTCATTTTGAATTCTTGGGTTCAGGAATTCTTCTATAACTTAAATGACTCAATAAAAGCTTTTTTTATTCTTTTAGTTACGGATTTTTTTGTTGGATTTCACTCCACCCGCGGTTGGGAACTACTAATTCGTTGGGTCTACAACGATCTTGGATGGGCCCCTAACGAGCTAATTTTCACTATTTTTGTTTGTAGTTTTCCTGTCATTCTAGACACGTGTTTGAAATTTTGGGTCTTTTTTTGTTTAAACCGTCTATCTCCTTCGCTTGTAGTCATTTATCATTCAATTAGTGAAGCATAATTGGCTTTCCTAATATTAATAAAATTAGCATTTTTCTTCTTTTAGAAAGAAAGCCCTTTTTCTTTTTAGCAAAATTCTTTCTATTTCTACTTCTACCTGCTCAAGGTATTCATCATTCCAGTACAACTGTTGCAGTAGAATGACAACAGACTCGTGTATAGGGAACTAGATTAACTTAGCTACCTATCTAATTTATTGTAGAAATTCCGGGATCCGCGATTGGACATGGAAAATAGAAATACTTTTTCTTGGTTAAAGGAACAGATGATTCGATCGATTTCTGTATCGATCATGATATACGTAATAACTCGGACATCTATTTCAAATGCATATCCCATTTTTGCGCAGCAGGGTTATGAAAACCCGCGGGAAGCAACTGGACGAATTGTATGTGCCAACTGCCATTTAGCTAATAAGCCCGTGGATATTGAAGTTCCCCAAGCTGTGCTTCCCGATACTGTATTTGAAGCAGTTCTTCGAATCCCTTATGATATGCAGCTGAAACAAGTTCTTGCTAATGGGAAAAAGGGAGGGTTGAATGTGGGTGCTGTTCTTATTTTGCCTGAGGGATTCGAATTAGCGCCGCCCGACCGTATTTCTCCTGAGTTGAAAGAAAAGATAGGAAATCTCTCTTTTCAGAGTTATCGTCCCAATAAAAAAAATATTCTTGTGATAGGCCCTGTTCCCGGTAAGAAATATAGTGAAATTGTCTTTCCCATTCTTTCCCCCGATCCCGCTACAAAAAA